AAGGTATGGTATAGCAGCCTTTCCGAGCGAGCCTCTGGGATCTCCTGTAAACCCCCATGATGTGGTAAAGGGAGGATATTAGGGGAAGCAGTGAGTGGAGATTCCCCTGCAGAGAGCCGGATGAGGGGAGACCTTCACGTCCGGTTCGGAGGGCGGGGATATCCCGACCCTACTATCATTATGCCTTTGCAATGTTACTTGGTTCAACTCTATTTGTGACCTTTTCTCGTATGTGGGACTCTCTATCTTCTTGGGTAGATAATCGATCGTCTTTCATTTTGATAGTTAGTAGTTTTTATTATAATAAGTCAATAAATAAGAATAAATAATAATCGAACTGGAGGAGCTAAAAGCCGGGATGGCTTGGTAAGCAAGCAACCTGTTATGTAGGCGCCAACTCCCATTTCTTTCTCTTCTTTCTTTTTGAAAGTCACGATCAGAATGAAAGGTAGTTCGCTGGGCCTGTATTTTGATCCCAGAGGTGCTGGTTCGACTCCAGCTCGTGAGAAGGCTTTTTTTTTGTCATATCCCTTTGTCTCGCTTGTTCTTATTCAGTTCCTTTGTCCTTCCATCGCTCAACTATTTGTTGAACATAGAATTCGCCCGATATAAGATTAGTACCAACTGGGATCATAAAGCGGATTGGGCTAACGGAAAGGGAGGAGTCAGTCGTTCTGCCATCGATTACAGGCAAACCTTCCCCGAGCTACAGCCCTCACTGTCGATTCAAGACACAAACTACTACCTGTACCACAACCACTGGCATATGCGGTATGCGGGTGTCAGGTCTAGGTCTAGATGGAGGTTCTCGTTCCTGTTCTATTTCTAGTTGAAAACAACAAATTAAAAAAAAATAACCAAGTGGATATCTCGAGAACTAAAGGTGCCAAGCCTCGGATTCGACTTGAAATGAGGATAAGGCTTCCAGCTAGATATGTATGATTCACCCGGTACCAGGTATTGGTAGTAGCATCAGTCTCTTTCCCCTCCCTCTGTATGAGTTGAGAGGCTGAGGGGAAGTCTACTAACTATAGGGCTACTCCACCTGACTCACGGTCGCTCCACGGGAAACCACCACTAGGAGACGAAGCAAGCCGAGGGTTTCGAGGCAGATATCGCCATGACACGGTAGTAGGGAAACCGGTCCTTGTAAGCAGCACTAGAGAGGGGATAGAGACTCGAGACTTCAAACTAATGTCCTTCTTCCTCTGAGCCAGGTTCCTTGTAGAGTCTATCTACTAGAGACATTAACGGTGCTCACCCGGGGTTGGTTGGGAAAATTCAATACTCGAATGGAACGCCCTCCATCGTACAGTTCGGCGGACACGGAAGAGCTAGTTCATAGGGCTCGTGCAGTCATGGGACCGACGGTGAAAAGCTCGGGATGATGATGGGGCTAGCAACTGGTCCTCAAAGAAGCTAGATCTCTTGGGCGCTTTGTTTCCCTTGTAGCCAAGTCATACTCATTCCGTACGACGAAGGATTGGGCCTTCGAGGTCGGAACTCATCACATTACTGGGTAGATCAGTTGGGGGATAAGGGTTTTAGTTCAATAAAGGTGCTTCTCATTATATCGAATAATAAGTTAGGCCTGTAGTGCTCCGGGATTCTAACCCGTTTCCTGGTAGTAGAGAGAGAGATCCGCATAAGCCGTGCTGGGGAATACCAGCTAAGTAACTCGAAACTGGTAACTATAGCCCGCTCGCCTACCCGGGTCAATTATGGGCTCCCCCTACTACTAGTGGGTGCCTCCGGTTCGAGACGGGACTGTTTAAGAAAAATAAACTCCTCCGCAAAGGGCGGAGAGAATTGAGTTGGTCATTGTTTCGGGTCATCTAAGCTCACCCAGAGAAACTTCGTTAGAGTGGAAAAACATAGAAAGACTGCTGCCTCGCTTCCAACCGCATCTCATGTAATGTTAGCTACCATTGTCACTGAACACTAACCCAAAGTAACCTGCCTTCAGCCCAATAGAATTCCCCTCCATTTTAACACAGGCCTGTTTTCGCTTCCCCTTTAATCCTTGAACTTCAGGTAACAGCATAAAGAATCTCTTAGTTTTAGACTAAAGGGTTCGTAAGAGCTACTTCCCTTGCCTCAATCCCTATTAGTTAGTCGGGGACTGGTCCTTCCCTTAAGATGAGAACAAGAGGAGTGAGCTTCACCTGAAATCATTTCCGTTGATTGAGGTTGATTGGCTTGTTCAAGGCAAGGCTCGACGTAGTTGAGTTGTTATGGGGAATATCCTATCTAAGATTGAGGCTAAGCTCCTGTTCTGGCTCGGTCTTTAACCCATTTAAGGTTAGCTATGGTATTTAGCCATTGAGGAGAGAGGAGAGAGGGATATATTAGAATTTTCGGTTTAGTGAGAATAGCTCTAGTCTGAGAGCTTAAGCGAAAAGTTAAGAGTATGGGCGGGCAAGTTTAGGCAAAACTCAATATCACATTAGGAAGTGCAGTAGTTAGCGGGCTCCTTTCACTTTTATGTTGATGGATAGGCGGACTTAACTCCCATTGATAGCATGGGATATGATCACAAGAGCTGATTCAATCGGGTTCACATCATCGGGTATGATCACTGCTAGCAATCCAGTTAGTTAGGTCTCTCTTATACAGTCTTAGAGAATATCTAATCTGATCATATAACGGAATTCAATTAAACCCGTTGAACTGTTCTCTTAGAGAAGTTCATATTCATCTATCCCGCTGACTGGCTTATAGATTAGAGGTTGACTCAGGAGCTTCCTAGTATAATGTCTACTAGGATAGATTACTCATATAGCGCGTCTTCCTATAACGAGCTTAAAAAGATCCCAGGTTACTCCTAAAAACAAGGCTTAGGAGGGTTGCTGACTACTAAAGGGTAGCTTGCTTACGCACCAGGGATTTTAGGATTAGCTGGTGACTCTAGAAAGGGTTTAATAAATAGAGGCTGACTTGCTCGCAAAAGGGTACAACGCTGGTAGGCTATATAGGGATTTACGGATACAAAGGTTGGATAAGGTTAGCTTACTCGAACCTATAGTGGCAGCACCTTATTCCACTACGTATCCGTCTGTCTGTTTAATGACTCCGCGCACGTCTTATCACGAAGGAAGGTGGGTGGGGTTCCCCAGAGGTAAAAGGGACCTCCCGCCCCGGAAATAAAACTATAACACCCAACCATAAACTCGAGCCTCGGAGTCTAAAGAGGAACCCCTATCGCCCGAGAAAAGGGGGTTTAACAAATGGTGGGCCACAAAAGGTGCCTAGAGGACAGGCCATAAAAACTCCGTGTACGAGGTTAGGTACTAAATTAAATGAAGCAGGAATCATCAAAAGCAGAAAGCCCACCTACGATCATAAAGGAGGAATGCCGCTTTATTTTTAGAACTTAAGGAAAAGAGCTCAACGAAAAGCCATAACTCTTAACCGTTCGGATCCCATATACGCATGGGCTACTTCACTCCTTTCTTTATTTCACGTTTTCTCGGTAAAATTTGTTGCAAATAGATTTCTGCCCATAAACTGACATTAAAATCGATCAACTCGCTAAAACCCCGTATTTTTGATTGCAAGTCCATTTTAGCCTATAGACGGACATTGAAATCGATACAGTTTCATTTTACCGGGAATTTTGCTTTCAAATGGGAAAGATTGGCTGAATTCCCTTATCCCAGGAAGAGAAGAGAAGGCTTGGGGCTAACCCTTCCTGACAAGGAATTTAATGACGGGCTTACCTTTTCCTAGCCTTTACCAAACGATTAGCGAAATTAAATCGAGGAATCAAGGACGATTCGATGACTCTCTCCAATAGATCTCGATTTGCGGACGATGTCGTTAAAGAGTCGACACCGCTTTGCACAAGAATAAGTTCTTTGTATGGATGGACAGAAGGGCTCAGCCAGACCCGGTTCAATTCGTTTTTTGCGGGAATACCAACCAGGTTCAAGTTCAAGGGAAGAGAAAGCGTAACTGCTTGTTGTCCTCTAACTCTTTTAGCCTGCCTTGTGGAGGTCTCTCGGGTGTCTACGGCGGATCCGATCAGTCTCGTGATGAAGAGAAGTCTTTTCCGATCTTCCACTAAGAAAGGTATCGTCACGACAACTAAATTTGCCCGGTAAACTAGTCGGGGCTCCCCATGGTTTAGTAATAGGGAGGGGATAATGTCTTTTCATCCGGGGGTTCATTTCATTCATTATGAACTAAAAAAAAGTCTAAGGCTGATTAGTGAGGTCTTAAAAACTTCATACAATGAATGATAAGCCATTCCATTTGTGCTTTCAGCAAGTAGGCGACGCGAATCTATGTTTCAATCGGGTACCAATTGCTTGGATACGTTTGAAAGCCTCGAGATGACAAAAAGAAAAAAAGGATTCTAGGTTTGTCTTGTGTCTCCGTAACAAATGGTCCATTTATTGATGGGCGAACGACGGGGATTGAACCCGCGCGTGGTGGATTCACAATCCACTGCCTTGATCCACTTGGCTACATCCGCCCCTACCCCCGCACTGGTTTTAGTCTCTATCTACGATCAGATTCTTTATGAACCCCCCTATTACCGCTATCAAAGAGAAGCTTTTTCCTATACTATAACTATAGTAGTAGCAAGTCTATTTCTTGTTTTTTGGAATTAGGGGAAGCTTTGCTTCAAACAAAGAGGTTGGGCTGTTCACTTCATTGATTTGACTTCACTTGACTTAAGATTAAAGATAGGGGCCGGGCGGGCAGTAGTGAAGGCTCGTTTAGTAGACAGCAAGCTCCGCTTTTTGAAGCGAGCCCCCATCAGAGAAAGCCATTGCACGCTAGCCTCTTGTATAGGGTTCCCTGCGCACCCCTAAACTACAAGCTAGCTTTGAAGCCCCTACTTTATCGATGGTTGGGATATTAAAAGAAGCCCCTTTCTACAAACCTTTCTATAATATATATAAGGGAAGCTCTTCGAGCTTTCTTCGCATGCTTGAGCTTTCCCCTTTCTATTAGTAAGGTTGTCAAAAGGTAGGTTTCTTACTTAGTGCTTGTGCTAAGGAGCTTCTTTCTCAAAGTAAACTTTATCGCTTCTTGCTTTTTAGAAAGATTGCAGGGGCGCGCGCCCTTCCTTCAGCCGGCTCCGCCCTATCTATTCATCTCTTTTATCAAATGGATCTTTAGGGATCTCTCTTGTTCATAGATCTTGAAACCAGATCAATAATATCAATTTATCAATATATCTATCTGGATCTATCTCCATATCTAAGAAAGAACCAACACTTAAAGGGCGTAACCAACGGAAGGTTCTCACCCCCTGTCCCCGACATAGTTCTCCGACGATGCCCCCTGGGCGAAAGGGGCCACCATTCTCTTTCTTTCTTCAATCGTTCCGATCAGGACAAGTGGGTTGGTTTCGTCCTTCTATCTACGCAATTCTCTGTCTTCATTCGTGATCATGTTGGGCGAAAGGTAGTTAGTTGTAGAGGAGCGGCTGTGAAACGGCGATTCCCCCCTTTCCATTGAAGTAGGGGGGGCCTCCTTCCCCACCATTCCGGCCTATTATTGATAGGGATTTTACCGATGCTGAAGGTAGCTTGCTTACCAAGCCACCCACTTGATAAGCTAGTCGCCAGAAAGAAGCGGCGAGGACGCGAAGCTGTCTACGAAGCTTCCCTCCCCCCTGTAGTCGAAGTACTCGGCGCTACTTTGATTCAAAAGGTAACCGACGGTTCCCGACTTTCTCCGGTTTCCGCAACCGTAATCATTTGTCACTCCATCCATAAACCTTTTTTTTCAATAGCGGTACGCTCTAAAAAAAGTCAAGGATAAGCTTGCATTCTAGAAGCGGTAGCTTCCCGCCTCCTTCATTTCTACAGCCTCCTTCGGTGATTAAAGTTCCCTTCCCTTTTCTAAAATGCCCGATTGGTCTGCCTCAGCAAATGTACAAAGTGGACCGCTGTTTGGCTGACCCTCTTCTTCCCATTCGGGTTGGGTTGACCCAGAAGTAAAGTAAGAAGGAATGGAACCACTGGAGAGTCGTCCGCAGTTCACACTTGGGCAAAGACGACTGACTTTGTTTGGAAGCGGAACACGAACCGATTTCCGCAATTCCGGGTTCTTATTGAGCGTAGCGAAATCAAGGTTGTTTATTATAAAGTCAGCGAAGTTTCTATGGTGTTCTACCTTTGCGTAGTATCGGTCCACAGTAGAAGGCTCCGTACCGACGCCTCACTACTACTTAATTAATGGCTAAGCTATTTCATAACCTGAGCTTTCCTTAACCAGCTGACCTTACTTCGTAACCTTAACGTACTTTCTTACTATATCATAGGCCTTCGCCACTTCAAATGGGCGCTTCGCCCTTTCTTTTATTTTTTTTAAAAAAACGGGGCCTTACTTATTCAGTTCAGGGAGGATGAAAGACAAAGAAAGGGATCAGGGGGCTTATTGATCGGAGAAAGGGAAGGGACTTATTGGACCTAACTGAGAAGGAGACAGAAAGGGATCACCTGACCTTCTCTTGAGTGAGAGAGGCAAAAAGCTTAGTCGTTTTCAAGTCTGAGGGTGAACGAACGGGATTTCTATGTCATTCAGTGCCTAAAGTCAGTAAGTCAAAGAGTACGAATACCTGCTCTAGTACTAATACCAGTACCAGCATTCTGTAAAGAAACTACTCTCCCAAAATAGACTAGCAGCGGCAAGATAGTCCCCCCTGCTTCATTCATAAGTAAGATCGCTCCCCTTAAATCAGTTAACTGGGTATGAGAAGGCCTCCCCTCTAGTCTATAGTAGCCCTTCTTCCTTTCGTTTGTGCATCTTTCTCTTTCTCCCTTTCTGTTTGTTGGTCAACAACCACAAGTCAATAGAATGAATTCTGAACTATAAAGGAGAAGTGAACCGTTCAGGCAAGCGAAGCGGTTTGCTTTCTCTAGAAAGACTCTGCAGGGGAATTCGCCCTTTCTTTAGTGGATTGGCTCACTACTGACTGACTATCTAGTTACTAGAAAGATTAAGGTACCGTACTGGTTGGTTTGCCCAGGACTGAGACCGACAGACTGCTTTCAACCGCTTTTCTAGGGGTGGAATGAACCTTTACTGCACTGCTAGCGTTTTAGAGCTTGAAATAACTAGCACTCATACGGATTGGACTTAAACCAACCGTGCTACTAGGCTTAAAAGAAAAGCTTTCACTCTCCCCCCCGAACCGCCCTATTACACCTAGGCTCATATGCTCTTCAAAAGTAAAATAGGTTGACTTTCTTTCATTTTGGTTATGGAAAGTTAAAGTAGTCAAGTTGACTCTAATCGCGTACGCCGAGCTTCGATGGATTGTTGTGTTAAGTCTCTTTTGTGAGATAACAGAGACAAGGAACCACAGCCCCTTCGGGTAGGGCATAGGTGGCTACGGCGGAAAAACCCTGGATCTACAAGACTTACTTCACGCTCTCTAGAAGCTCACTGCAGAGGAAGGTAAAGTGATTCTTCCTAAAAAATAAAAGAAAGATATTGTTCACCGAAAGATAGGCAATTTATTGACTTCAAGAGCGGAAGGGAATACTTAACCACGCCTCGAGTCCCAGTCTCCTAGTGGTGGGATGGTAAAGGGCAATGTCCGGTTCTGGCCAAGAGATGTCTTTGCTCCGTCCCCCTTCTTGTTGGTTGGCACAAGCCCTTGTAGTAGTCAGCCTTTCCTCCCCGACGGTCTACACCAGGTATGAACTCGATTTAAACGGGGATCAGAGCGAGCAAAAAAGGCCCTTTTCCTTTTCTACTATGCTTTGAGCCGCTTCCAGGAATGGTAAGACTTGCCTTTGCCCTTACTCTATTAATAAGGAAATTCCCTGGTGTTCACTCTAGTTCCTAACTCATTTACGCTGTAGGCATAGAGCTATGGGAATGCTTTCATAGGCTAGGGGGGGGGGGATAACTCTTAATTAAGTAACTAAGCAAGCCCCAAGGCTAGCGAAGGAAAAGGAAGTTACATTAGGGCAACAACTCCTGACTCGAGGGTGAGAATTTGAATCGAATAGATTGAATCAGAAATGCACTTAGAGAGAGGCAGAATAACCGGAAGCCGGAAGAAGGGCTTTAGTTAGGCAGCGAATCTTCATTGAAGTGATGTTAGCTAGGTCCTTTCCTCGAGCCAGTCTTGAAGCAGGAAGTCTTTTACCCGGATACCCGCTTGAAAATGACGTAGAGAGAGTGTTCGAGAACGTCTCTGTGCGGTTTATCGGTTCCAAGTAGCGATGAAAGTAAAACCACTAGCACAGCGTGCAAACGTTGTTGCCATGTTTGATAGTTTGGCAAACTAGCGCCTGAGACCATAGAAGGGAGTCTTTGGTTGTGAACGTGATCGGGACCAGGCTAGTTGGCTCAGCAACATAGTTGTTTGGTAACTGGCAAGCACAAGGTAGTGGGGGGGGATTAGAAAGCTCCTCTTATCTTTGAGATCATACGGGCGGACACTTGGTGCTGGTATGGGGCATATTCGAGTGCCCCGCCGCCAGCATCGCTCTTCTCTTCGAACAGAAGCTACTCTGTAGGGAGGAGAGCCTGCCGATCGAGCGAAGGGATCCATACGGCTTTCAGGGGGAGCTGCTTTTACAGCCTACTGGTATTTAAGTAACGGACGTGTTGAATTAATTTTAATGATGATTCATTCAATTCGTTCGCCGGGAAGTGCAAGCTTTGCGAACCAAAAAAGCCTGCCGATGAAACCCGTTCCCTCGTGCTTCCATTAATGACAGATACATCAGTAGAGGTCGGCCAAGCATGATCAAGGCAGGTGAGCCCTTCCCGCTAACCAAAGGCAGAAATTAAGAGATACTTGGACCCATGGAAACAAAGTGATAATTACCGCTCCGACCAGGGTAGACAACACCTGAGTTAACACTACGCAACCGAACTTATCATGGGCCAGAACACCCCTATTGGGCGACAAAGTGGACCTTTACCCGAAGCGTAAAGCTGATTCTATGACGCTTCCAAGCCCACAAAGGCGAACGAAATAACGTATATAGATAGATATAGCTACTGAAGCAACTGTACAAAAACTTGTCCGGTGATCCGACGGTGCCGAGTAGAAGGGCTCTCGCCCAACAGATATTCTTTAGGTGTTCCGTGAGAGGGGCCCTGGATGGAATATTGGGGTTCGATTCCCCCTACCCCTTTTGCGGCATTCCCCCAGTAAAATTTATGGATTTTTTTATATGAAAGATCGTTTCAACCATTTTCATCATAACTTTAAAAAAGTGATAGTATTTTTGCCCCTGCTCGGTAGTTCCGTAGCTGGTTTTTTCGGACGTTTTCTAGGATCAGAAGGAACCGCTATAATGACAAAAAATATACTTTTTTTTTTCTATAATTCTTTTGGGCTGTATCATTTTATTGCGTTGTGTACAACAAAAGATAAAGTCAGGCTTTCCACTTCTATTTCTCTACATATCCATTCTCTTTTTCATATCTTTATATTGCTATTCTCTACGAATCGACTTTCTTTCTTGCTGTGATCTTTCTTATCTACTTCTTATTTTGAGTGTGTCGGAAGGAGAGGTCGTTTCCGATTCTGGCGGATCGAAGCCTGGAGGGGGTAGCAGTAGGGACTCAGGTTGGACTAATTTTGACCTCGACGTCTTAGCAGAGCCCTTTTACGAAACGGAAATGGAGGGCACGTCTGTTAATTCGTCGATCCCAAGGTGTGATGAAGCCGGACCTTCGCACCAAGGATCTGTGGTCCCCAATGCTAGCTTGGAAGCGTCCCTTCACAATCGAGTTCAAAGACTCGAGCGGGACAATAGTCCCTTTCTGCTAGATAAGGCAAAAGGGGACTACTGGCAAAACGTGAAACTGGGGCTAGAGCAAGCTGCCTCTCAAAGCGAGTATAACAGCTTACTCGACTTTGAGAGCAGGGACCTACAGATCCGGGAACGGAGACATAACTGTTTGTCTATTTTTCAAGAGGTGCTTTCCCGGCATCCGTCCTTGGCCGAAGAGGCCCCCTACAATCCGAAAGAAGCCTTTATGGACTTCTTAGACCAAAGGCGCGACCTGCTGGACCAGCAGCAGCATGGGCTCCCTGTTTGGAAAAGAGACGCTCTGGAGCTCAACTTGTTAGATAAAGTTAGGCAGGGGCTCCAAGACGGGGGACCCGCCTATGTTAAGGATAATATTTTATTTTAAATGAGCAGGGAAGGAGCTGTGGCTTATGCGTGGGATTAGGTGTCGCCCCTATCTCGTTAGCCTCTCCTTCTTCCTCAATAGCTGCCTTAGTTTAGTCTTTGGTTGGTGTGCGACTATGAGCTTCTGGGCCTGTACGATTTCCTGTCCGAAAAGGCAAGCAATCCTATACTGGAAGGGCCTTCGTTCTTTCTTTCTGGATCAAGGTTTGTTTTCGTTTGTGAATCTTTCTCCCATGCATTTCTGGATCAACCAACCGGCGATTTACATTACAACAAGTCTTTTCTCATTGCTTAAAGTAAAGCAGAATTTTAACTTAACTCGCCGTCAAGATGAACTTTTTTTACTTAGACTTTTACTTATACTTAGAGTCGGGGGTGTTTCCTATACCCAGCCCTCTTGAACAATTTGAGATTATCCCTTTGATTCCTATGAAGATAGGTGACTTGTATTTCTCATTCACAAATCCCTCTTTGTTTATGCTGCTCACTCTCAGTTTGGTCTTACTGCTGGTTCATTTTGTTACTAAAAAGGGAGGAGGAAAGTCAGTACCCAATGCTTGGCAATCCTTGGTAGAGCTTATTTATGATTTCGTGCCGAACCTGGTAAACGAACAAATAGGTGGTCTTTCCGGAAATGTGAAACAACAGTTTTTCCCTTGCATCTCGGTCACTTTTACTTTTTCGTTATTTTGTAATCCCCAGGGTATGATACCTTATAGCTTCACAGTTACAAGTCATTTTCTCATTACTTTGGGTCTCTCATTTTCTATTTTTATTGGCATTACTATAGTGGGATTTCAAAGAAATGGGCTTCATTTTTTAAGCTTCTTATTACCCGCAGGAGTCCCACTGCCGTTAGCGCCTTTTTTAGTACTCCTTGAGCTAATCTCTTATTGTTTTCGCGCATTAAGCTTAGGAATACGTTTATTTGCTAATATGATGGCCGGTCATAGTTTAGTAAAGATTTTAAGTGGGTTCGCTTGGACTATGCTATGTATGAATGATCTTTTATATTTCATAGGAGATCTTGGTCCTTTATTTATAGTTCTTGCATTAACCGGTCCGGAATTAGGTGTAGCTATATCACAAGCTTATGTTTTTACGATCTTAATCTGTATTTACTTGAATGATGCTATAAATCTCCATCAAACTTGATAGTTATTTATTTATAATTGAACAAAAGCGAGAAGCGAAGTGAAGAGGATCAATGGCTGGTATGCTATAAATGAGTGAGAGCATTTGTGAATCTTTCTCCCATGCATAATTTGTTGGTCAACAACCACAACTCAATAGAATGAATTATTTAAGACTCCGGACTCTCTTTCTGTCCGGAGGGAATCATTGTTTCTCAATCAATCATGTCCCCACGACAAAGAAGGCATCAGCACAATACCACAAGGACCGGACGCAGACGCTCACCACTAACGACCCAACCACGCAATTTCTGGGAATTCCTTCAGTGGTACATTCAAAATCATTTCCTTTCTTTTTCGCTTATGTTGATAGTAATTGGACTTGCTTTTGTGGTTAACCTCACAGCCAACCAGATTCATCTGTACCATGTTTTGATCAACCTGATCGAGCATGGTAGGGAATTTAAGTGGGTTTGGAGCTTTATATACACCTCGGTTGAGATGATATCTTCCTGTTCCCCCAAGGGGTGATCCAGGAGACGAGGTTGACGCCGTAGAGAATATAAAGCCCATATGCGAAGTGGAAAAAGTAGGAGTAGCAGGTACTATTTATGATGCCCCTGGGATTGTAGCCAGGGATCGTCAACGAACCTTAGCTATTCGTTGGATCCTTGAAGCAGCTTTCAAACGACGTATAAGCTACAGGAGAAGCTTAGAGAAATGTTCGCTGAGATACTGGATGCTTACCGAAAGAGGGGAATAGCGCGTAAGAAAAGGGAGAATCTTCATGGACTGGCTTCCACCAATCGAAGTTTCGCGCATTTCATATGGTGGTAAAGTGAGACCACATAAAGAGCTCTCTGACCCTCATTCAGTCAGATTCTTCAGTAAGATATGTATGGTTTTACCCTTTTATTTCCTTTTTCTTTGAATCTTCATTCATTATAAAATTGAAGATTTTTTGTTTTCGCATTCCCATCTCTATTAAGAGCTTGACGGACGCTGGAATTAGAATGAGTTCCGTTCCAAGAATTCAATCCTCAGCCGTAAGTCATTGTTAAAGATGTAGAGGGTGAGGTGAGTTAGATTAAGTCCTTTCCTCATCTCTTCATTTTTCTCAGTTGTATCGGTTCGGGCAAAGGCATTCTTTGCTGATAATTCGGAATCTGATTTTTGTGAATATGCGGATGGGAGATTAAAAGGACTTCTTCCTTCCATTTAAGACCTTCGTTGACCCCGGCCGGAAGTTACTGAACTAGCCTAATCTTCCACTGCGGAAGGACAAAATCCAAGGGTTACAGAGCTTCTAATATCTGGTTACTCAAGCCACTAAGAGTTACAGATCTTAACCAAGAGAAGACAAAGACTAATCTAATACGAATATGGGACATCGGGAACTCTTACAGCATCCAGAATTTTTCTTCTGGGATTTAAGACCGTAGGTAAAGCAAACTCTGCCAATTCATCATTCCACCCTTCATCTTCTATTGAAAGCGGGGGAACTTCTTCTTCGATGATTGGCTTTTTTTTAAGAAAAGAAAAAGAGTAGTTCTTTCGACTCGGTCATCTAATTAAAAAAATGGGTGGAAGAGAAGAAATTTTCCCACATCCCTACTTTACCTTGACGAGACTATACGAATAAAGGTGGTCAAAACCTACAGAATTAGTGGCCGATGTCAAATTTATATGATTTATCATCCTAAGTTATTAAACCTGGTTGATACCTCTTCTCTTTGGCTTAGCCTAGAAAAATACTAAAAAGGGAATGAAAGAGAATCTCGATAACCTTGATCTGATCTCAGGCTGATGGCGACTATTTCATTACCGAGTTGCGAGTTGTATAAGCTGTGATTGAATCAATAACCGGTCCTGGAGGAAAGCTGATATGATATAAGGGCTTCACTCCTAAAGAGTTTGAGGATTTCAATTCCTACGTTACATATTGGAACCGGATAGGGGAAAGATCAAAGCTTGAACTCTCAGCTGATTCAACTCAAGCAAGAAGTAGGTGGGAACTATCCTCCTGACCTTAGGTCTTTTTTTCCTAGGAAGGAAGAAAACTGATCAACGAATAAGACAAAACAGCCGGGAGTGACAGAACTCACAAATCTTTTCTTTCAATAAGGACTACTTTAGGAAATAAACTAATAGGGTTTATCCCATGGATAGTTCCGTTTAAGGGACCTATTCACATAAAAAAAAATCCTAATCCTTGCCTTTTGAACTCTTAATCAAAGTACAGAGGTGAAATGACTAAGATCTTGGTAAACCAGAAGAAAGAATCCTTTTGTTGAACTGGAGAGGCAGAAAAAATAGGGAAGCTTTCAGATTTTCCTTTCCAGATAGGGCCAAAGCTAAGATCAATGGCTTGAGACAAGATTCCTAAAGGGAAAGCGGCTTATGCACTCGAATCGAAGAGAACTTTCTTAGTTTAAAAAAGAACTTTCAAAAATTCGAATCTTCTATATTATTTGCTAGCTTACCGGAGTGGGATATCCGTTACTTGTCTCAGGTGCAGATGCAGAATTTTTATCGAGTTAGGGGTTTGGATTCAATTCCTTCTTCTTTCCCGGCAAAGGTTGCTGCAGTCGGTAATGAGTTTTAATTAGATGGTGAGGATGCGGAATAAACTAACCATAAGAGTATAGGTTTCACGTAATATGCTACAAAGAAAAGGATTTCCTAGCCCAAATCAAGCGGAGACCGGAAGTGACTTCAAGGTCTAGTCTAGAAAGAGATCTCTAACTTAACTCCTTCACCCGCTCTTATTTCATTTATTTTTTCTTTTTAGTCTTTTCCGGTTGGAAACATCACCTATCCATTCCATGACATTGAGAAGCAAGAGGTCGTACCCGTCCAGTCATAAAGAATCTGCAGTTCCAACAGCGGCACTAAGGTAGAAAGTTATAGGTTCACTTTAATTACAAAAAAAGATGGGATTTTCGGCATCAAGACGGGGTCTTTCCTTTCTTTTTCAAGAGCTGTTATGCTTATAGTTCCCCACTCTGCAAGCACATTCATTGATGCAGCGAATCCAAACTCAATTGGAATTGTTATAACCGCAGCTCTTTCAGAAGCGGAGGCACTAACTTCACACCTTTCGGGGTCTATTGCTCCTGGTCAAGAAACATTCTATTTTTCTTTTCCGATCAATGTCGGCTTCTTCAAAACCCTTTTTCTGCTAGTGAGCTTTTCTTTGAAACCATCTCGGAGCAGTTCTAAGGAAGTAGCTGCTCTAGCTTTAGGGAATCCGCGGATTTTTCCTCCTTCGGTCTCTTTCTCTAAGCTTGTGGGAGAAAGAATCATGCACTCATACCCCCTGAGTTTATACTTATTATCAGCTATAAATAACCAAATAAAGGATTGGCTCACTCCAATAGTAAATGCTACCCCTACCAGCCATAGGGACCCAAAGAAGAAGCGCTCTTGCGCGGATGACCCCTACCAATTGATTGCCCTAAGCGTTCAAACCAACCCTTGTGATGTCACTGAACTAAAGTTTTCTTTTAGGGCTGTGATAAGGAACAAAACAAACCCAATCGGCTAGGCTAAGTTTGAAAGTTGCGACTAGACAAAGAAGCCAGCCATTAGCCCTCGGTAAACTGGAGTATAGAAGTGGAACTCAGTCTAGCTACTCTCCTAATAAGTTGCTGGTTTCAATATCCATCATGTCTGAATAGAAGTCTTATATGAGTATATAAATAATAAGTAGGGAATTGGAAAAAGGGATGGCAATGGGGAAAAGCCCTACCAAAAACGAAATAAAAGTTATTCATTATCGATAAGCAGTGGGTAGAACAGCACAACGATAGAAAGATGAGGAAAATAGTCTTCATCAATTTATATTTATCAATTGATCCGATTTTCTAGGCGGGAAGATAAGAGATTTTGACTGGGCTAGGATGTTCATTGGGGAAGGATCTCGGATGAAGCTGTAGAGTTCTCGACCAGTGGAGTCAAGTGGAGAAGGCGGAACAAAACCAATTAGTTAGTTAGGGTTCCCTCCCCTTAAGGGCCTTCCTTAGGGGACGTTCGGTCTGTACCTGAGATGTAGCCTCAAAAGGTGGGTTTCTCAGTAAGATCCAACTGATCCCTCCAACTCTGTGTGCACGTTCCACAAAAGAGAAAGGCTTTGTTCATTGAGTGGGCTCTCTGGCTGTTGAAATAGTAGAGGCTCTTTCTTATCTTTATAGGCGGCATAAAAACGAATGTCGATTGGTCTAATTCGAAGAAATAACTGGATTTAATATCTTGAATTGGAATGGAAGCCTAATCGTTTTTTTTTGACGGTTGGAGGCAGTTTGTAAGTTTCAGTACTCACAGGTTCAAATAGTGACTTCGGGACAGAGATAGTGAATCCTTTCTATTCTCCAAGGAAAGGACTCAGCATCCACAGCTCCGCCCGGCCTTTCCCAACCAAAACCAAACAAGGGAGAGCTTGAAGAGGACATATGGCCGAGGATCGAAGAAGCAAGGGATGACCGATAGAGGTTGGACAGATTCCTGTTACCATAAGGAGGAGATAATAAGGAATTCGCTGCGTCCCGACTTTGCTATAGTTGAATGAACTCCTAGGCCTTAAAAGAAAGAGAGCATTTTCTCGCATGTTTAGCGCCGAGAGCTTTCAAATTTATCTATCGAAAAGAGGGCATATAGCCCGAGTCCTGAATACTTTAAAGACCGATTACGACTGTTGCAAGAGTGGACACCCTTTCCGACAAAGGACGGGAATCGTACTTATAGAAAAGGAATTCAATATAGCGAATTACATAACCTCTAACTCCTCTGTCTACCTGTACCCGAGTGCTTAACGGGAGGAGAGATCTTTCATAAAGAAAGAGCACATCGAACGTGATATCGCATATCTAAGATACCAAGCACGGGATGAGCCCAAAGCAAAGCAAGCAACAAGGGATGACCGGGCGACTCTTCTAAAAAAATAAGGGATTCGCTAATGTTAAGAGAGAAATTGCCAATTAACGAGACTGATTCTGGATGCCCGATACCAGAGGAAAGAAGACCCACTCCCGATGACAGATAGATGACGACATATTCCCTCTTCCCCTTACCAAAAGCATAATCTTAATTTACAGGTTTACAGGAAAGAAGAGAGGAATTAAAGACCAAGCAAGTAAGAAAAACCTTGTTCATCAGGTTGGTTATGGAAGCCCTTTCTCTTACGGAAAAGAAGAGTTGGAACCTGGCTTTCTGTCTGGTGAGCGCAGTAGCGGAGTTCGCCCTTCTTGTAAAGTGAGCAGATTCCATGCGGTAGGTGGAACCCAAGGGCCAAAGCTTTAGTTTAGCCAGTAGGGAAAGAAGCTGGTATAGTCTAAGTGGGAAACGAAACTGCCACAGATAATTCCTAATAAAGAAAGGAAAGTGGTCTGACCGTCGCAGTACTAAAGGAAGCCCGGGCAGGGTCCATTGAGCGAGACAACAAGGAAAGAGCGTAATCCCAAGTCTTGGCTTTTTTATGAGCACTTCTCCTTCTAATACGAGTTATGGAGTCAGGCATAGAATCGCTACCCTGATAAGACGAGGGGGGAATTAGTCACTAGTAGGTTGTACGTATTGCACTAAGAAAGACTCCAGCCGTTGCGGTCAGATTTTCTAGCCGCTCAAGCAATTTCTTTAAAGAAGAGCAAGACAAGATAAGGCTCGAAATCCGCGTCTCCATCTAGTTAGTGAAAGTTCCACCTCTACTCCCGAAACCGGTATTGAGAGTGCTTCCAGCCCACTTGAGCTATTTGAGATTATCCCGTTGATTCCTATGAAGATAGGAGTGAGAAGGCTGTTTTTTTCTTCCCAGTTCTGATATTAAGGCATCAGCCGGGGAAGAATTGTGAGCACCTGGGGTAAGATCTTCTAGAGCTCGGATAGATCTCTTAGGAAAAGAAAGCATTTCCAGTCAAGGAGTAGGGTAAGGGAGAGTTGAAGACATCTAAAACATATATATATCCCTCCCCTGGTAATTTGAGTATTCCTAGCTTCGTAGATCGGATCCAGGTATTTTTGTTAAAGCTAGAGGGAGAGCGGCTAGGGAAGGGTGACGATTGAAGCTATTCCGCCCCTAGAAGGAAGCCAAGTTTCTTTTGTTGTAGCAGCAGGAGAATTCTTTAAAGCAGAGAATCCGAGACATCAAGAACAAACCGAGGTGGAAGAAGACTGTCCTAAAGTAGTATTCCCTTCCCTATTGAAAGTTCAGCTCGGCGAAGCAAAAAAGTAAAAAAGGAATTTCAG